GATAAACCAGCGGTCACCTGAGGATGGAGGAGCTTTTTGTAAAGTAAAAGCAAGAAGCCCTTCTTTTGATATCTCTTCATCTGGAAATAATTCTCGATGCGAAAACACAGAGACAAGGGGCTGATCTTTGAATAGGAAAAAGAATGAATCTTCGGGGTTCCAAATGAATTGGTTTCTTTGAAAAAAGCCTTCTTCCCTGAAAAATCTATCTCGTGCCTCGTAATGCATGGTTCCACTCTGCAAGAACTCCGGACCATCCTCTTGAAGCGCATCCTCTTGAGTTTGACGCTCAACAGCCTCTTCATAAAGATCAGCCTCTTCCTCTTGAAGATCTTGAAGCTCTTGAAGCCCACCCTTCTCATCTTGAGGATCTTGAAGATCTTGAAGCTCAGCCTCTTCATCTTGAAGCTCAGCCCCTTCATCTTGAAGCCCAGCCTCTTCATCTTGAAGCCCAGCCTCTTCATCATAAATGATCCGATTGACCCAAAATGCATTGGACCTTTCCATACAATAAGCTAGAAAGCCCCAAGGGCTCCATATTCTAGGAGCCCAAACTATGTGATTGCCTAAGGCCTCCTCTAGGTCGAGGACTCTTTCCCTTTCTTCAAAGCTAGAATAACATCCATTTTGCATCATATCTAAGGGATTCCTTGGTTCGGGCCGACGAAGGAATGTCACTCGATCATTATCAAACTGACTGCAATCTTTTTCTGTCCGTGAGGGTCCCACCAGAGCGCTTTCTACTTCTAATAGGCCATGAACTAGATCAGAATCATTCTCAACGAGTACACAAGAAAGGATCCCTTTTTTTTCATCGGGTCCGGACCAAAGGTCTTGAGCGACCGATCCGGCAGAACAAGTCAAAAGATAAAGAAGTATCGTTAACTTCTTCATGCTCGTTCCAAGTTCGAAATACCAATTGTACAAATCAGAATTACCTTCGTTCCATGATTTATTCTTTATATAGATAGATATTGGATCTATGAGGCAATTACTTAGAAGTACATTTTGTGCAAGAGCCCTTCCTGTCTGATAGAAAAGGATCCCATGCTCCTGAGTCGATCTTACCTGGGTTCGCACAGCCCAAGTTTGTCTATGAAGAGCAGATCTAATTGTATTAGTGTCTATGATTGATTTCTTCTGTGTAATACTAATCGACAGGGCCTCATTGGTAAGTGCTGCAAGATCTTGTGCACTGGAACCCATGGTTATAGACCCGAATCCATTAGTACGGAACACTTTCTTTTCCAAGTGAAATCCCCTAGTATATGAAAGAGTTAAAAAGTGCTTTCGTTGTTGTGGACTACGAAGCCTTCGTATCTTAATGCACGTATTGAATCTATCTGGAGCTATTAGACCGGGATCCACTCTTTGGGGAATATTAGTTGAAGCAATAAAAAGAGTATTTGTCTTTTTAGTGGAACTTCTTTCACAATCCCCAGCGAGAGCGTCCAGTAATCCACCGAGGGTTACGCCATCCAGATCCGCATCATGAATGTCTGGAATCCATACTATGCAAGGACTAATTGCTCTTACTACTTCGAATTGAAGGGAGATAGCAGCTAGGTGCCGGTCCCATTCCGTCAGCCACCAATTATCCACCTCCTCAGGCTCTTCAACAGCTTCGCACTCAAGGAAATCCTCAGGTAGAGCATTTAACTCAGCATCAAGAGCAATATCCAGATCAATCATATCCTCCTCAATAGCATACGCACACTCAATACCATCAAAATCACCTCTCATAGCCTCACCACCATCGTCATCGTCATCGTCATCGTAAGCATCAAAAAGACCTCGAACTAGAGCCTCAAGATCAATCTCACCCTCATACTCAGGATCAAGCTTATACGAAAAATGCCTATGAAAATAATCAACCAAATGCGAAAAAAAAACGTCCGAGGAGTCGTGCCACTTCAGAAATAGCGTAATAAGGGGAAGGTGGGTGTTTGTCGCTAGGGATTTGACCAAATAGGATCGTCCAGTTCCTATAGAACCTATCACTAAAACACCCCTAGGGGGGAATAGGGCTAAGCGGAGCGAAAAGGGTTTTCCATGAGATGGGAAATGAAAACTATTAATCCCACACGAGGTTTGTGAATAAGTGATTGTCTGATAATGAGCGAGGAATATCCGTCTTTCTGCTAAACAGGATGTATTTAACTCATAATCCATTAGATCCTTTTTCTGAATGTCAACTAAGTCTCGTAAGTAAATTGCTCCCGGTTGTTCAATCATTTGATAACCAGAGTCATTCTTTGATAAATGATCACTATGAGTCAGACTCAATAGAATTTGATCAATCCTTTTGTCTGTCCTTAAGGTGAGGGCGCAGAGCTGAACCAAGGTCTCTCTTTCTCTCTCTTCAACATAGTCACTGGTCGCGAGCCAGTCTTCTATTTGACCATCAATCCCAGCACCATACACCTTTTCTCTTTTTCTTATCCATGAATAGATCTCTTTACTTCTATGACTTAGATGTCTCGTATTTATCGAAAAAGTG